GTACGAAAGTTAATAGTATACCACTTCTACGAATAGCTCGTAATGCTGCGTCTCTTCCGAGACCGGGACCTTTTATCATGACTTCTGCTCGTTGCATACCTTGATCTACTACTGTACGAATAGCATTTGCTGCGGCAGTTTGAGCGGCAAAGGGTGTCCCTCTTCTCGTACCCTTGAATCCACAAGTACCGGCCGAGGACCAGGAAACCACCCGCCCCCGCACATCTGTAACTGTGACTATGGTATTATTGAAACTTGCTTGAACATGAATAACTCCCTTTGGTATTCTACGTGCACTCTTACGTGAACCAATACGTACATTCCTACGTGAACCAGTTCTCGGTATAGCTTTTGCCATATTGTATCATCTCATAAATATGAGTCAGAAATATATGGATATATCCATTTTATGTCAAAACAGATTTCTTATTTGTACATTGAGCCCTTTAGTGGGTCTGATTATCCTTGTCTTTGTTTATGTCTCGGGTTGGAACAAATTACTATAATGCGCCCCCGCCTACGGATTAGTCGACATTTTTCACAAATTTTTCGAACGGAAGCTCTTATTTTCATATTTGTCATTCCTTATCTTAATTCTTTTTTGGTAGAAAATAAGTTTCTTGAAATTTTGCATCTCGAATCGTATCGAATAAAAATGACCTAATCTTTCGAATCCTTGTTTCGGAGTCGATAAATTATACGTCCTCTGGTTGAATCATAACGACTTACTTCAATTTTGACTTTATCTCCTGGCAGTATCCGTATAAAACTACGTCGGATCTTTCCTGAAACGTAACCTAGAATCAGATCTTCATTATCTAACCGAACTCGGAACATGCCATTGGGAAGCGATTCAGTAATTAAACCTTCATGAATCCATTTTTGTTCTTTCATTTCAGGTAAAGCCCCCCTGAAGTATCAATTAATGGAGGAAAGACGATATTAGACAACTCACCCCCTTTCTTTTTTTTTTTACAAATAGGAAGAGGTTTCGGATCCCATTTGGATATTAAATGGATTACCATATATAACACAAAATTTCTCCACCGATTCGTTCTAGTCGAGCCTCCCGGTCTGTCATTATACCCCGAGAAGTAGAAAGAATTACAATTCCCATCCCACCTAAAATTCTAGGAATTCGTTGAGAGTTAGAATAGATTCGTAAACCGGGTCTACTGATCCGTTTTAAATTTAAAAAATTTCTATAGGGTCTTTTCCCATTCCTTCTATGTCGAAGGGTTAAAACCAAAAAATATTTGTTTTTTTCTCGATGTTTTCTGACGTTTTCGATAAAACCCTCTCGGAAAAGTATTTTAACAATATTTTCGGTAATATTAGTAGATGCTATGCGAACAACTCTTTTTCTATCCATATCAGCATTTCGTATAGAGGTTATTATCTCAGCAATAGTGTCTCTACCCATGATGAACTAAAATTATTGGTGTCTCAAAATTGGATATAATCAACATGTTTTTCTTTTTTTTTTTTTTATTGATTTATGAATAGGAATTTTGCAAGGTATATGCGTGAGACACAATCTACGAATTAATCTAGTTCTTAATCTATTTCTTTCAAATACCCCAAAGATATCACGATCTCATTTTATTTTATAATACCTCGGGAGCTAATGAAACTATTTTAGTAAAATTCAATTGTCTCAATTCACGGGGGATTGCCCCAAAAATTCGAGTTCCTTTTGGATTTCCTTCTTGATCAATCACAACTGCAGCATTGTCATCATACCGTATTATCATACCGCTGTCACGTTTTAGTTCTTTACAGGTACGAACAATTACAGCTCTCACTACTTCTGATTTTTCTAGGGGCATATTTGGTACTGCTTCTTTAATCACAGCAACAATAACGTCACCAATATGAGCATATCGACGATTACTAGCTCCTATGATTCGAATACACATCAATTCTCGAGCCCCGCTGTTATCCGCTACATTTAAATGGGTCTGAGGTTGAATCATATCAAATTTTTTTTTATTCTTCCAATGCAAAGGATGAAGAAAATAAAAGAAATATTGTTTGTCCAAAAAAAGAAACCTGCGTTTTTGTTTCATCCCTAAGATTCATCTCTGTCGGTTCTACATTTTTATCCCGAAATAATAAATTGAGTTCGTATAGGCATTTTAGATGCTGCTATTAAAATAGCCCTTCTAGCTATATTTTCGGTTACTCCACCCATTTCATATAGTATTCGCCCCGGTTTAACAACAGCTACCCAATATTCAGGGGATCCTTTCCCCGAACCCATACGTGTTTCAGCGGGTCTTACTGTAACTGGTTTGTCTGGAAATATACGGACCCATATTTTTCCACCACGGCGTGCATTTCGTGTCATTGCTCGTCGACCTGCTTCGATTTGTCTAGATGTGATCCAAGCAGGTTCAAGTGCCTGAAGAGCATATTTACCGAAACAAATATGATTACCTCGATAAGATATTCCCTTCATTCTTCCTCTATGTTGTTTACGGAATCTAGTTCTTTTGGGGTTATAGTTGATGGTTGTTTCAGAATTCCATCTCTACTACAGAACTGGACGTGAGAGTTTCTTCTCATCCAGCTCCTCGCGACTAAAAGGATTCAAAATTGAATTTCAATTAATTTGAATAGATATTTGAATAGATAAGATATTAGAACATTTTTCTAAAAAAAAAAATGTTTCTAATGTGCTAATAAATCTTGATTTTCTTTTGTCCTTTATCCAAAAAAAAGAAAGTTTTCGCGGGCGAATATTTACTCTTGCAATCTCTATTTCAGTCATTGATTTCCGGTTCATTTCGCCATCCCGATTAGTGAATCAGTAAGATTCATTTGTTCAATAAAATCTTTTGCATTCACAGGTTACATCGTTCCCACCGCTTCGTATTTAATGGTTAGGTCAGAATTCTACAACGGAGCTCATAATCTAATTTATTCTTGAGTCAACCTTCTTAGTCTTTATTGGCTCGAAGCTCTTGATTTTTTTCTTCTATAACTATAAGAAGGATTCATTTAATGTTTCATTATGGATGAATCAATTAGTATTGATGCTTTATTACACTGTCTTTTATGAGATGACTCATAGACCTTACATATTGGAATTCTATATCATTGATATTCTTTTTCTTTCTTTCTCTCATCCTTCCATTTATCCACACCTTTCTTCTGTATTTTGCTTTCAATTTAGAATTCAAGTTTATTCAAAAAAAATTCAGTTGCTACAAAGATATGATTGATTTCTCATATCTTGACTGGTTCTTTAGATCCAGATAATACGAAGTGATGAGTTGGTTTTCATACTACCGGGCTGGTCTTTTTTTAATCCTAACCCTAAAAAAAAACCAACGAGTCACACACTAAGCATAGCAATTATATGAAAAGTTCAATCGAATTTTTATTCAACCCTATAGAATTAAGAATTCGAATTGCTTGCGTTGATTGGCCAGAAAAAGAATTAAAGTTTTCTTATTCTTCTTCCTTGTCTATAAAAATCCAAATTTTGATGCCTAATACCCCATAGATAGTCCGAACTGTATAGCAACAATAATCAATTTTAGCTCGAATAGTTTGTAGGGGAACTCTACCCTCTCTGATCCATTCGACACGTGCAATTTCTTTTCCGTCGATACGACCTGCAATTTGTACTTGAATTCCTTTTGTATCTGCTTGTTCAGTTAATTCAATAGCCTTTTTCATTGCTTTTCGAAATGAAACTCGATTCTTTAATTGTCCGGCTATAAATTCCGCAAGAATATTAGGGTTTCCATAAGGTTTTGCAATTCTTGTGATAGCAATGTTAAGTTTTCGGTTCACATAATGAAATTCTTTTTGTAGATTCATCTGTAATTCTTCGATTCCTTGCGGTTTACTTTCGATTAATAACTTTGGGAATCCCATAAAGATTATGACCTGGATCAAATCGATTCTTTTTTGAATCTCTATACGTGCAATTCCCTCGGCGCCAGAGGATATTCTCATATTTTTTTGTACATAATTTTTTATAAAATCTCTTATTTTTTGATCTTCTTGTAGACCCTCAGAATAATTTTTTGGTTGTGCAAACCAAAGAGAATGATGACTTTGGGTTGTACCAAGTCTGAAACCAAGTGGATTTATTTTTTGTCCCATACTACCCCACTACTATACATATTGTGATATACCATAGTTGTCTTTTTCCATCTAGGTTTTTTTAACGAATATAGTGATACAAATTCATATTCATCTAAAGATATATCTTTCACTACAATAGTTATATGGCAGGTAGTTCTTTTTATCGCATAGCTACGTCCTCGAGCTCGAGGTTTGAATTTCTTCGCGGTAGTACCTTCGTTAACCTCAGCTTTACTAATTATTAAATTGGCTTCGTCGGAACCCAGAATGGAACCAGCATTTGTTGCTGCAGAATAAACCAATTTAAAAATTGGATAACATGCTCTATAGGGCATGAGTTCTAGTATCATAAGTGTTTCCTCATAGGAACGTCCGCGAATTTGATCAATTACTCTTCTTGCTTTGTCTGCAGATATACATATATGTCGACCTAACGCGTATACTTCCGTTTTTTTCTTCCGTATGCTACCTAGCGGACGCAGAGGAGGGTAGTCTTCCGTTTTTTTCCTGTTTAGTATCCTATTTAAAAAATTTGACATAAGGTTTCTCTCCTACTAATGAATCATAAGTATCTATCCAGATTTTTTTAAGATGAGATTAACGACGAGATTTATTATCACTTTTTGCATGTCCTCGGAAATTTAAAGTAGGTCCAAATTCTCCCAATTTGTGACCTACCATACGATCTGTTATATAAATAGGCAAGTGCTCCTTACCATTATGAATAGCAATCGTATGGCCGATCATTGTGGGTATAATGGTAGATGCACGGGACCAAGTTACTATTATTTCTTTTTCTGCTTTTTTATTAAGCTTATCAATTTTTTTTAATAGATGATTGGCTACAAAAGGATTTTTTTTTAGTGAACGTATCACAGCTTACTCCTATTCCTATTTTT